GTTATGCAATAGAAGGGAGGCAACGCTCTGGGCTTGCAGAAATGAATGGATCAGAAAGAGGGGGGGGCTGGATTCAATTTCCAGGCCGGGCGGGAGGTGAAGACCATAAGAGAAGATTGCCCTCCCGGCAAGGCGTTCCTCGGCGTTCCTCGGCGCTGTCATCTATCTCGACCCATTCCCTGATTTTCTCTGTATGAGGACCTCCTTCCCTTCTGCCCACTCTCCGTTCACACAGTTCTCAAAGCAGAGGAGGAAGGGTGGGCAGAAGGTACCACGAGCCCTCTGTCCCACACATCTATCCAGAAGCAAGTGTAGTTCACCGGTTCCACCGAATGCTCCTATCTCTCGGCAAAGATTGTGTGAGTGTGCAGTTATGCTTCGGATGCTTCGCAATAGATCGACCCAGTTCCCGTTCTTTTCCGGTGCACTCGCTTTATATCTCCGATACACAGGGAAGGACGCGGTGGGAAGGGGTTCCTTCGCCCTAGCCTCTGTCCGGCCGATCATTCCGCTGGCATCTTGCATTCACGCCTCCGTTTGACTGCCGCTCGGGGATGTAGTTGTAGATACGTTAGTCAACGTGGGTCGTTGGCTCCACCTGTTCTCTCCTTCTACGACATGCTGTTGTTGTCGCCATATTCCATATGTCACTTAGTCATCTCTGCCTCGCTGCGGGTCAGCACCTCCGAAAGAAACGGAGGACTTCATTCAGTGACTCCGCGATCGCCCTCTGAACGATCAGAATAAGGTAAAGCTTGAAGATAAGTTTTGTACTCTATTAATTTCTCAGTCCCTCTAGTCGGGTGGGCGCCGGCCGGTCTTTCGGCCAGATCCCCCTAAAAACCGTACGTGCGGGTCTCCCCGCATGCGGCTCACGCCATTCGAGGTGGCCCAGCCCAGCATTCATTCGCAAATCCTGTAGTGAAATTGAGACTGCTCGACCTCGGAAGCTAATTCGCGTGTAGGCAGCGCTGTCTGTCGTATGGTTGACTTTATCATCTATTCATTGAATAATTGACTTTCTTACATTTTATATATAGGCTCGCTCCCTATTTTTCCAAGAATTCATTCACTTCCCTTAACTTCATAGGGCTTTCTATAAGAGGGGTTCCTCCTTCCATTTCCGTCAAATGACCCGGCCTCCCCTGGCTCTTCCACCGTCCGGGATCCCTTTCCCCCTATGCTCACCCGGCGCAGGCCTACCACGCTTCGCGCCTGCGGCGTTTTCGCCAGACGGTCTTTGCCTGTAGTGCCATCCTCCCCGCTGGCTGTATGGGAATTTCTCTCCTCTCCTTTCAGTCGAGTTGCTAAAGCCCCTCGACGCTGCCTTCTGTTAGGCTATAGATTACAGGAACAAATATAGTTGAATGAGACAGCAGGCGGGTTACACGTTCCACTACGCCGAGATGTGAGGTGCAGGTGATGATGATCACCCCGGGGTATGCGCTAGCGCCCTTGACAGGCACTCCAGGACCCGCCAACGCTCATGAAACCCGGGTCGGGCGGTCCTCCATTCATCCGACCAGAGGTGTGGATAACGAGGCCACCTTCACAACCTTCTCCCCTCTGTCCCTATGTTGTAGTAAGGTAGGGCGGTTCGCTTGAGTTGCTCAACCGCCCCTCTCGCAACAAGTGCTTGAGTCATGCTTACGCCCTCTCCTTTCAGTCGAGTGACTTCGCCCCTTAGCCCGGTGCTCATGACCCGCTACGGAACCTCCACCGTGCCGGGGGACCAAGCAGGGCATAGCTAGCGGCATAGGAGCCGACTCGGCGTCAGCGGCTTCGTGCCGCACTGGAGTGATCCAATATGTGGTTCCGCACGTTCCACCACTTCTCCGTTCATTTCCAATACTAATCGTGAAACACCATGAGCAGCAGGATGTTGAGGTCCAAAATTCGAAGTAAAATTTTTGATTTGCCTTTTCCTAGTCGTCATGGGAAAGAAAGGCAGAAATCTGAAAGAGATGATTCCCTGAGATCTTGTCCAATACCACTTGTACCAGAAATGCATCTCCTTCGACGACCCTTCCACCCTAGTCCCCCTCCCCTTACGCTTGCTTGGACCCCGCCCCACCAGCTTTTTTTTTACACAGGACTACTACTTTACAATCTAATTTGATTGAAAGCTCTCAATCAAATTAGAGATCTCCCGCCATATTGGACTTTTTGTTTTTCCAATACAGTCGAGGACTCTTTTAAGATGACTTAAACGGCTCCCATTTGAGGGGAAGCTGTTCAGATCCCCGAAGTAGGCTTAAATACCTATGTGAATATCGGAATCTTCCTTTATCCGAAGGCGCTAAAGCCCTCTTTATATAAAGAGAGGGCTTTATCAACAATGCTTTCTATCTTTTTAGAGCATAAGTTGAAATGGCCTTCTGTTAACCGCCACTCCTTAGATGAAATCAGATCCTTCAAAATCTTCTTTTCATTTTCTATTTGCTGCTTGTCAAGAGTTTGGAAAATCTCATCTTGAGATATTTAGCTTTCGACCACGGGAAAAGAAGCTGAAATAGTAGGAGTTTACCTTATAGCAGGACACTCGCCCGTTGACAACTCTTTCTTAGGTTACGTTACTAATCGGTGACTTGCTTCGCCCAGGGGAATTCTATACTGTTTCATCCCTGTTGGTTCAGGCCTCCTCTTCCATCCCGTGTTTTACTTACATTCAAATTGAGTGCTTTTTTTTTTGTCTCCACTTGAGTCTTAGTTACTGGTAGCAATTTCATGACATTGCCCCACTGTAACTGGACAGCCAAATCGTACATCCTAAATATTATTCCGTACCTGAACGAATCATCCATGTTCGCAGGTCGGTAATATGTACGGATAAAGATCGGCACATCCATAAAGACTTCAAGCTCTATACTGGCACTAAGCCTTAGCATACAATTCCATCTTTGATACTCCAGATAAAGCTTCATCCACCCATGGTACAGAGTGTATTCATTGAATACTTCCATACCTGGATAGGCAACACCTCACTAGGAGGAAGTCTCGACTGAAAGAAGAGGAGGAAGGATAGGATCTTTCGGAGTATAGTGCTCCAAAAGAGTCCAAATTATCCTACCCTCCACATGAGGGTGCAATGGAGCACCTAACACCGTGGATAACCCAATACGCAAGCTACTTTTATTTGAGTGCGCATGGATCCTCATCACCATCAGCCTCTTCATAAAACGTTTGTGTCGAAGAGACGAAGGTTCCCGCGGTTCAGAATGAGCTTCTGCGCCGGTAAGCCCCCGAATCTTACTCAGTGGGCATCATAAAGAGCTCTAAAGGGGTGTGAGAGGACCGGAAAATAATGAATCAAGCCTGAAAAGAAAGTCGAACCGCGAAGGCAAGTATCCTCGCCCCCGCGATGGGAACTTTCAATAAAGCACAGTAGAGTGCTTTACCTACCAGAGGTATCTATAGAATGAAAGAATCATTTTATGCTTCCTTGGCCATGTACAACATGGATTAGCATTATGTCATTCCTACAATTCCTACAAGTGATCCACCTTCCAGTATTTGAAGGAGAGGACTTCGATATATTATATAATATGTTTCTTTCCATTCCTCGTGAGCCACTTATTTCTCCGAAACAAGAGATCAAAGTGATTTTCCTCCTTTTTCCCAATAAGTCGACGGCCTTACACCATTGGGATACTTCGAATAAACTAGCATACATATAGGATACACCAGTGCTAAAACCTTTTCTCAAGAGATCTTCCAAACTGTTGGGGTCCTTGCTCTGGATGGTCTTCCCCCGGTGTGAAAGCAGTTGGTTCCGTAGTTTTAGAATTCTGCTGATCCCAAGTACTCCATCTCCATCATTGCATATGAAAATATAGAAAGTAAAGAAGAAAAGGCATAACCAGAAGAATTGTGAAAAATAAGTGAATTTATCCAGTTGAGGCATGATTAGATTAATTGATTTCAACAAAATGATTCCCTCCAGACAGCTTCACTCCGTCAAGCCTCTAGGAGTAGTGAAGAACTATAGAAAGTTGTGGTTGGTTGTTGACCAACAAAAGCATGGGAGAAAACCAAGAAAAAGGGGGCATAGAGATTTCTTCTCTTATGAGATTGATAGTTTGATCGCGGGGGCGGCCCGGCAGGCTAGCGATCAGAAAAGAAAATCGATTCTATATACGTTATGGTATGGAAAAAGATCTGACTTCGTTAGAAGAAGATGAGCTGCCTAGATCTTTGTATGTCCAGGTCTCGGTAATTGAAGAAAGAATGCCCAGGTGATTAAGCCCGGTAAGACCCCGTGATAAGACATCTTCCGCAATACAAAATAACAACGGGGGATAAAGGATCCCCCTGTCTCACACCGCCTAACATGAGAAATATCCTTTTGGAGAACCATTAACCAAGACAGAGAGCTTGGCAGCGTCGAGGTGCTTTAGCAACTCGACTGAAAGGAGAGGAACCACACCCATGACTAGCTTGTTTCTGCTCGTTCGTTCGCTTGTAGTTTGCTACGCTGTTTTGCGAGTCATTCCATTCTCTTCCCTTAAACTACTATGTGAGGATCGGGGGGTCGTTACGAGATCCCCTTCTTCTTATCTTAATAGGAACGTAGGGCGTGTTATGGCTTGAAATCCTTTCGAAAAGGTCAGGGCGAAGGGTATCCAACCAAGCAACAAGGAAAATTACGAGAAGCAGAACAAAAGAAGATAGGGGATGGGATTCTAATGGATATTATCCTGTAGGGTGGGCATCCAAGACAAGATTGAATTCGTTGTCAAACCGTTCCAGCCAGGCATCTGTGCAGGTGTCACAGGTTCCTCCTGAAAGGCTGCTCTCTCCCCTAGCGAGGAACCGGAACCAACTAATGGATCCATGGAACCCCATATATTGCATCTCCAACGGAAGGTCAGATGCTCCATCCGAGGGAAGAGAAGCCATCTCCGAGACCATTCCAGAGAATGAACTCATCCCTTTCCTTTTATCGAGACCCCATCTCCTGCAGCCAGAGAAGCGTAGGTGCAGCAGCTCTCTAGCTGCATTGAACCCTCGAAGTTCATACTGTCCTGACCCATACCCATGAGTCATTATCTCCCTAAAGAGATTGGATAAGAGTCACTAAGATAAGAATTCTGTCTGACCATATGATATGATTTAACGAAAAGAGGTTTCTAGTAAGTGTGCCTCTAATTGGCATATCTCTCTGCTGTCGATTAGATACCTTCCTTGCCCTGCTTAGGGCTATGTGATAGCACCCAAAGGGGACTGATTCTATTTGAACAAGACCACAGGAACCATAGTCACACGGTCAAGCGAACCAAAGCCAAAGCGAAATCTCTTTCCGGCCTTTGAAGGCGCGTAGCGGGCTCTATACCCAAATCCTTCTAGTGTACGAGCGCTGCTGCTTCTTGGCCTCGCTCTTGCTTTGCAAAGATGGGTCGCAGCCTGGCACTCTCAGTCCCAGAACTAACAATCTCAGAACTCAGAATCAAAGAATCCCAGAACTTGGAATTCAAGAACTAGGGAGATAAGTGGTGAGTTGGGAAGGAATGTTAGGAACCTAGACCCTAAGCCAGAGAAGTTGGGTAAGTGAATGTGAATTAGAAGAAGTTTGAATGAAGGGAATGTAAGTGAGTGAAGCAAGAACAATGCTAGCCATAGGGGTTCCTCCAGCTTCGCTGAAGAAGGGTTCCTCCGCAACTAAGCCAGTGACCAATGAAATGAGGGGAGAGTAGCTGATGAAATGAGGGGTGAGTACGCAGATTGTGAACCAACTCATGGGCTATTAAAATATTGTCAGATATAAGCCTTTCCGAAACAAATGCAGACTGTGTAGGAGACACAAGGGAAGGCAGAATCGGTTTGAGTCTGGCCACCATGATCTTTGATATGATCTTATACATGACTGAGCAAAGACTAATGGGTCGCATCTCTGTCATTAACCGAGGATTGAGCTTCTTGGGGATTAAGCAAATCTGAGTCAAATTCCAATCCACCGGAAAGGATCCTGTTCGAAAAAATTCCTCTCCTCCTGGTAGTAGCTATTAGTGAGTGATCGGCTGCTAGGACAAGAGGGCAATAGCACCGAGGAACGCCTCTGATCTTCCTTGCGTCTGTCTCTTCCGATTTCTTATCCGCTTTGAGCTCTGTTAGTAGCTTGACTTCCTCTAGTAGCTAGTTTAGAGTTCCTATCCTAGCTGCTAGCTGGTAGCTCTTCTTTCCTCGTAGCTCTCTTCTTGTAGCTAGGCAGTTAGTTGTTCCTATCCGACTAGTAGGAAACGCGGCTATGGAACTAACAGAATAGATAGAGCGGCAACCGATGCTATTAGGAGTTCTTTTCGGTTTCTATACTAGCAGCTAGTAGTCCTATCCCTATTAGCTTTCTTGTTGGCATTCCTTTCGTAGTTAGAGTGCCATATACTTGAATTCCATTCGGTCTTGTTGAGCTTAGAAAAGCGCTCCTTTCTCACCTATGTACTCTGTTACCTTAGGAATATCAAAGGGTTGGACCATTGTCTGGAATGCAGGTATATAATTGTCGGGAGTGAGCCTAGCTTCCCTTCCCGTGCCTAGCTCTCCTGGTTCCATCCATCGTGAGAAGGAAGTGCAATGATTTTGCAGTCTGCCAGGCTGTCGGAGGCTCCTGGCGCAAACTGGGAAAAGGACGATGACAACCAGGAGGTGGGCTTGGAAGCAGCCATCCTTTGAGGCTATATTCTCTTTGACTCGGGCGCGTGGGAAGACTGTCCTGCCGGGTTGGAAAAGCACTGAGTGCGTCCCACCCAAAAATAACTCAGACAAAACGTAATCCTAAACTTGCTGGTGGCCTGAAGGACTCATTTTCAGGTTATTCAGTTGTCTTCCTTGGTTCCACCCTTCAATTCATTAAGCAGATCGCCGGAGCCAACTTCGGGTCTTATCGTCTTTCTGTTTCTGTCCGACTTTTGTACACTGGATTGAAATGATTCTGGAGTGACTTCTTTCGTTACGAAATTTCAGCCATCCGAAAACCTCTTCTTGTCTTTAACAGAAGAAAGCTCTTCCCCCAGTGAGCTACCTATTTAATGAAAGGGATATTATTCTCCCTTTTCAGTGTGTGTACACGCTTGAAAGCGGAAAAGATGAACTCAGACTAATAAAAGGAAACGGAACTTAGAAAACAAAACAACTAAGGATGGGCTCTTTGGTCTCATTCTTTTTCTGAGAAGAAGGTTCAGAGACAGCAAGAAGATTGTTCAAAGAAGCTAGATAGTCTGCTGGGAATGTGTGTCTATTATGCAGAGGAATTGAAAGAGAATGTGAACAGAGAATCAACAGAAAGTTTTCCTTCTTCTTTGGTACCGTAGAAGCTTGGCGATGTGAAAAGATCGAATTCTTGAGAACGAGCGAAGAAGCAATTGGGGCAGCGTATAGCCTTAGTCACACGCATCCCTTTCCTGCATAAAGATGAGCTAGATAGCACGGCTTTGAAAGAAAGATATCTGAGGTAATTTTCCATTCACCTTTTCTTGCTGGTTAAGATAGTAAGCCGAGACTTCTGTA